ACGTATACAGATAGCTATAGACTTCTCTTTTATTGCCGGTTCTATTCGGGATAGCGACAGCCCCGGGCGTGCTCTATCAAAAGAAAATTCCCATTCAATGCATGAAATGAAGTAGGATAATTTTATGATAATTCCTTATTGACAATATATCTAAATAATAGATATCTGTGTAACAATTTATGTTCTGGGGTTTACATAAACTCATATGTTTTGTTATAATTGAAATTGAGAAATATTTTTTGATTAAAAAATCAATACTGATTCGTTCTGTCTCAATTTGTATTTTGTCATTAGGAAAACACAATTTGAAATTCAAATTCCAGAATCGTTCATGAATTCGAAGTAAGGGGTCAATAGTCAATGGTTCTAATTTCTCGTCTGAAAAATACCCATTTGATTTCTCAATAGAAAAACGAGAGAATGTTTTTAGCATTGTGTATTTTCAGATACTATACAATCAATCATAAGGGATAGATCAAATCCAATCAAAAGGGGTCTTTCTTTTATTTTAGGAAATAAAGGATTAAGGAAAACAGAAGTCAAAATGCAAGTACAATAAAAATTCAGTAATCCGGGAAAAATTGCATCTATTCTATTTTGTATCATTTTGGCGGCATGGCCGAGTGGTAAGGCGGGGGACTGCAAATCCTTTTTCCCCAGTTCAAATCCGGGTGTCGCCTGAATCACCAAAAAAATCGAAATCATAATCGATTTATTGGATTGGTTTCTCAATAGTGTTTGGTAGAACCCCTTTTTGACTCTGCGACATTAATTCCACTATTATTAGTGAGGAATAATGAAAAAATTCCTTCGTATTTATAGAGATAGGGGACATAATGCACATGGATATAGTAAGTCTCGCTTGGGCTGCTTTAATGGTAGTCTTTACATTTTCCCTTTCACTCGTAGTGTGGGGAAGAAGTGGACTTTAGAAGTACTACTAATTGAGTTCAGGAATCAAACCGTATCGATTGTTTTATAGATCATTCTTTTGAACTATTTAAAATCAAATCTTTTCTTTGAATTTGGAATCCCATTGGATTCCAATGGAGTAATCTATGATAGGAATCATACTTTTTCAATCAAAGAGATATTTCATCGATTCCCATCTTTGTACTTCGAAAAGAAAGGGATTCAGATGATTGGAAATTTATTCCAACCTAAAATTCTTCCGAAATTTTCTATTTCAATCAATGGGAATGGGCTCTTACTATCTTTATAGATGGATACTAAGGAAGACCGGACCTTACCTTTTTTCTTTTTTTTTATTTCCCTTTTACTCTTCAAAAAAGAAGTCGTTTTGTTAAGCGTATACGCACTTTCTATGAGAAATGATATAGAGATAGTGGTTGTTTAAGGAGAGACTGGGCAATAATAAAATATTGCCTCGGGCGAGTTACATATCGGGCATTTACCCTTTGGTTTCTATTTTTAGAAAGGCGGTTTATGCTTTATCGACTTATTTCATATCACGGTTCTGACGTTAAAAATAGGCGAGTTTTCCCCTTCCTTATTAGTAAAAGGAAAGGAATTAGAATCCTACAGATAAGAATTATTTCAGATTGATCGGAACAAATAACAAATAGATGTAGGAAATTGGGTCTTATGTCAATTCCATACAATATATGGAATATATAGATATGGAATTAATATACACATATATGAAGAGAATATTGTAGATTGATATATAGAAACTTAAACCTTTATCTTTATTCTAGATTACAACTTTATAGACTAAGAGATAGATAGTCTAAAAATTCATTTTTATACTATCTATCTCTTATAAAATTGCCGACTATAATTATAGTGCGCTCATTTCATTTAAGTTAAGACGTGAAATTGGAATCCCTTTCATTTGACTTTGTCCATTTTTGATAAGAACTTGGAAGGAAATTTTTATTCAAATGAATTTTCAAATTCAATTGAATTAATCATTTTGACTGACTGTTTTTACGTAAATGATAAGTAGAAAAGCGGTAGGAACTAGAATGAATAGTGCAGTAGCAATAAATGCAAGAATATTGACTTCCATAATCTCATCGGTTTTTTACTTCGCAATAACTCGGGATTTAATCCCCTAGAGATGATAAATCTTTTGTCTATCGTCTGTAAATTCAATGAATGAATTACCTCTTGATGATCTTGAACCGGATCACTATCATGAATAACAATATCTGATCTATCAAATCAACCCGTTGTCAAGACTTGAATAGTATAACATAGGAAGTTCTTTTATCCATACCGAATTCCAATTTTGATTCCTGACTCAATTACTCAAAAATTTTATTTATCATCCGTTTCCTTGTTTTTTCTATAACCCACCTTGCGTCTTCCTTGGACAATCTTCTGATGAAGGATCATCAGATTGCCTTTCCACTTCAATTAATTACATAGTTCCAAACCTAACAAACAATAAAAGCGAAATGGAAAAATAGGAAAGCAAAAAGAAATCAAGACTTCTTTTTGCTTTGGGAATGAAAGTATATCCCTCGACACTCTT